CCAATACTCAAAACTCCCATTAATAAAAAAACGGAACTTCCTGCAGTGTACAAAATAAATTTTGTAGCTGAATACAAACGTTTCTTTCCCCCCCACATGGATATAAGTAGATAAACTGGAATTAATTCTAACTCCCACATGATGAAAAAAAGTAAAAGGTCTCGAGAAGAAAAAAGTCCTATTTGACCACTATACATTGCTAACATCAGGAAATGGAATAGTCGGGAATCCCGAGTAACCGGCCGAGCCGCTAAAGTTGCTAAAGTTGTAATAAATCCTGTCAGTAAAATAGGTCCTATAGAAATTCCATCTATTCCCAATCTCCAGTAAAAATCAAAAAAATCGATCCATTTATAATCCTCTGTCAATTGCATTAATGGATCATCCAATTTGAAACGATAACCGAATGCATAGGTTGTTATAAGGAGTTCCACTATGCATATACCTATTGTATACCACCGAATTACCTTATTTCCTCTATGAGGGAGAAAGAAAATTAAGGAACCCGCGGATATTGGCAAAACTACAGCTAGCGTTAACCAGGGAAAATAATTCATGGTAAAAACAAGATAAACTTGGACCAGAAAAACCCGTACTCAAAATAAATATTTTTTGAGCGCGGGTTTTTGTCGGTAAAGGTAAAAAAATCAAATGTATTCAAGTAGGGTTTTCTGGAACGTATTAATAAGCTAGACCCATACTTCGAGTTGTTTCATGCCATAAATAAACTCGAACACTCAAGAAATCCGTTGGACAGGCAGATTCACATCTCTTACAACCGACACAGTCCTCTGTTCTTGGAGCAGAAGCAATTTGCTTAGCTTTACATCCGTCCCAAGGTATCATTTCTAATACATCCGTTGGGCAGGCTCGGACACATTGAGTACATCCTATACACGTATCATAAATCTTTACTGAATGCGACATTGGATCTATAAATTTTTGAATGTCAGAAATTTTCGATCTAGTAAACTTGGAAATGAATCATATATTTAAACACCAGATGAATCAATAATTTATCAGAATTTTTATAATCAATCTACTTCTTGATCGACTCATGCGATAGAACCAAGATACTTTGATTTTCGAAAATATGTATTATACATAATTATGGTCATGGTAATTCGAATTTAGGAATATTAGAATTTATATGATTAAGACTATTTATTCAACAAATTCGATTGATTGATACGAGTTGATTTTCTGTTACGATAAATTGACGAAACAATAGCCAGGCCAATAGCTGCTTCAGCGGCTGCAATAGCTATAACAAAAATGGAGAAAATATTTCCTTTTAATTGGCGACTATCAAAAAAATCAGAAAATGTTACGAAATTTATATTAACTGCATTCAGTATAAGTTCAAGACACATAAGGGCTCTAACCATATTTCGGCTCGTGATCAATCCATAGATGCCGATAGAAAATAAGTAGGCACTCAAAACAAGTACATGTTCGAGCATCATTGACCAACTCCTTCGCAATTTTGATTCATTTAAAAATGAACTGAACAACAATTCAACAGATTCAATTGACTAGAATAAAAAAAGTACGGAACAAGGGAATATATTCTATTGATATATAGAATAGCTTTAATAAAATAATTTCTATTTTAGCCATAACCAATCTTTAATTGAAGGGAAATAAATGTAATAAAACAGAACAGAGTTTAATTTGGATTGCTATTACTAATTCTATAGATTTTTTACTGTCGAGCCACGGCAATTGCACCTATCAAAGCCGCTAAAAGAATTATTGAAACGAATTCGAATGGAAGAAAAAAATCTGTTGATAAATGAATTCCAATTTGTTGACTATTACTTATCAAATCTTGCTCTACAATCTGATTTGATCTTGTAGTCCAAATAATCCCGTACCATGACGTATCTGTAATAGTAATCATGAGTAAAACAAAAATACTTGTACAAACTGGCAAAGTAACCCCATCCCCAACGGTCCAAAGATTCAAATCTTTGTAATAATCCGAACCATTCATGAACATCACGGCAAATACGATTAAAACATTTATAGCTCCCACGTAAATAAGTAGTTGTGCAGCAGCTACAAAATAGGAGTTTAATAGAATATAGAATAGGGATATACAAACAAGAACTAGTCCCAATGAAAAGGCAGAATAAATGAGGTTGGTAAATAATACCACTCCCATACCTCCTAGTATAAGAACCGATCCCAAAAAGACTAAAAGAAAATCGTGTATTGGTCCGGGCAAATCCATTATATGTAAAATAAGAGATAAATAAATCGAAATATTTTTCATGACCTTATTGAGACCCGACCAGGAAAAATTTTTTATGATTTTTGAGCAATTCCTAATTAAATCCGAAGGGATATTAATAAATGTAAGTACACTTATTGTACTAACTTCATTCTTTATCTGAAAAAGTAGTTCTAATTCGAAACTATCTATTTTATATTTTTGAAAAATGAAAAATATATTAATTAATATATTTTTCAATCCAAATTAAGATGTGATTCTTACCAAGCAATCCATAGTTGGTATTTGTAGTTATTGACCAAACAAAACGAAAGAAACCTTATTCCTTTAGATTAGATCAAAACTAAATCTTAGTATTAGTAAAGTAATTATAAATTATTCTTTAATCAAGAGATTTACTTATTTTTTATTTGAGGCGAATTGGAAATTGTTCGAATTGTATAATCATCAATTACTGACATTGGTACACGACCCAAAGCAATTTGATTATAATTCAATTCATGACGATCATAAGTAGAAAGTTCATATTCTTCAGTCATTGATAAACAATTTGTTGGACAATACTCAACGCAATTACCACAAAATATGCAGACTCCGAAATCAATACTGTAATTAAGCAACCGTTTCTTACGAATGTCAGTTTCCAATTTCCAATCAACAACGGGTAGATCTATAGGACATACACGAACACATACTTCACAAGCAATACATTTATCAAATTCAAAATGGATTCGACCGCGGAAACGCTCCGCGGCGATTAATTTTTCATAAGGATATTGAATAGTTACGGGTAAACGATTTGCGTGGGATAAAGTAATCATGAAACTTTGACCAATGTACCTTGCAGCTCGTACTGTTTGTTGACCATAATTCATGAACCCAGTTACCATAGAGAACATATCGTTAATATATATATGAATAATTTTAGGTTTGTTTATTTCTCTTGTTTGAAACAAGTTGTGAATAGAGTATAGAATGTTCCTTTACAGCGAAAAGAGTTGGGAAGAAGTTGTTAATAATAGATTACCTAGAGAAATAGGTAAAAGAAATTTCCATCCAAGATTCAATAGCTGGTCCATTCTTAGCCTCGGTAAAGTCCATCTTGTTGTGATAGGAATGAACAAAAACAAATAAGTTTTAGCTAATGTAATAAAGATACCAATTGTCGCTCCAAAAACGCCACATGTTTTATTTAGTTCAAAAAGTTCAGAAATATATATGTCCGGAATAGAGATATTCCAACCTCCCAAGTAAAGAACTGTGACAAATAATGACGAGACTAATAGGTTTAGATAGGAAGCAACATAAAATAAACCAAATTTTATACCCGAGTATTCGGTTTGATAACCTGCTACTAATTCTTCTTCTGCTTCTGGTAAATCAAAAGGCAATCTCTCACATTCTGCTAGGGACGAAATGATAAAAATGATAAACCCTATAGGCTGACGCCACAAATTCCAGCCCCAAAAACCATATTTGGATTGCGCTTCAACTATATCAACTGTACTTAAACTGTTAGATAATTATAGTCGGTGATACCATCACTGTTACCATCGCTATTACAGAACCGTACATGAGATTTTCACCTCATACGGCTCCTTGAAAGCCGGAAATAAATCTAAGGACCGCATCAGTATTATTTTATCTTAATATCTTTGTAGGATGGATTAAGGTCAAAATCTATCGAACGGTCCAAAATTAGACCAATTTAATTCTGCCTGTTATAATTATTTAAATTAATAATTTAAATAATTAATAATAAATAAAAAGTACTTCTGAATTGATCTCATCCTTTCTTTAATAATTTGAATTCTTCTTTGTTCAGTAATAACTTAACTGTTCAATAAAATACTTATTGTAGAAATATCAATAACCCGTTGGTTTCACTTACGAAAAATAATTCGATATTAATTCATCAATTATGACACAAATTTTATATCTATTAATATGTATATGGGAAAGAATAAAAGAAAAAAAGAATAAAAAAGATATTTTTTTTATTCTTTTAGTGTAATTGGATTTCTTTCTCTTTTTTTTCATTCCTATTCTTCTTTCTATTTCTGAGAAAAAGAGGGTTACAAAATAAAAAGAAAGTAAAGGATTATTTCGTTTCCAATAGTTATTTATTTAATCGGTGGATAGGAGCATACTCTGGATTGGAATCGTGTCGTGGGGAGTACTGCTTGATCATTTCTACCAACTTAAAGCCCCAATTAGTATTCTTTGTATATTATGTAAAAATGTCCTTTTGGAAAATTTACATAATCTCGGTTACTAATCCTTTACATATTTTGGTGTTTCTAACCATCCACTCGTTTTTGCTCAACCCCCCGTATGGTAATACATACAAATGATAGTGAAAACTTAATATGGTTGATCTTTTGAGCCCGCTTCAAGTCAGGATGACTAATCAACCAATCTTGGGGGAACCGGTCTCTTCTGCTGATTTTTATTTCCGCTTAACTCTTTAACTCTTATACATAGAAAATGAGACTTAATCTTTTTACTGCGAATTTATAGATAAGCTGTTTTCTTTCACTCATATAACTATTTGATTTACTTCATCAATCCAAATAATGAATAAAAAAATGAAGATATCTACTCAATTCATTCCAACCCTTTCCTTGAAAGGAGGAAATAGAGAAAAGCCCTTTCCTTTAAAGGAGGGAATATAGAAAAGTGTATGTCCATGTATCAACGAATCGCACGTAGAGATATTGATAACACACATAAAGTTAATGGTATTTCATAACTAATCGATTGAGCAGCAGCTCGTAGACCACCTAAAAAAGAATATTTATTATTTGACCCGTATCCTGACATAAGAAGTCCAATTGGAGCAATACTGGAAATGGCAATCCATAAAAAAACACCGATATTGAGATCTGCTAAAACAAGGTGATAGCCAAAAGGAACTACTGAATAGCTTACTAAAATTGATATGACTGCTATGGACGGCCCGATGCTGAATAAACGATTATCACCCCTAGATGGAATAATATTTTCTTTGAAAAGTAGTTTTGCCCCATCGGCTAGAGCTTGAAGAACTCCCAAAGGGCCAGCGTATTCAGGGCCAATGCGTTGTTGTATCCCTGCGGATATTTCTCTTTCTAACCATACAATTACCAGTACGCCTATTGTGATTCCCAATACAAGAATCAAAATAGGAATAAGCACCCATATAATTCCATAAACCTCTTTTAAAAATTCTAATCTAGAAAAAGAATCAATATCTTGTACTTCTGGTGTATGAATTATCATTTCAACGATCAACTTCTCCCATAATGATATCTATACTACCTAGTATCGTCATAATATCAGCCAATTTCATTCTTTTAACTAACTGAGGAAGAATTTGCAAATTGATAAAACCCGGAGGGCGAATTTTCCATCTCCAAGGAAAACCACTCTGATCCCCTATCAGAAAAATTCCCAATTCTCCCTTTGGGGCTTCGACTCTCACATAAAGTTCTTGTTTTGGCAATTCAAATGTAGGAGAAGGTTTTTTACTAATAAATCGATATTCAAAATCATTCCATTCCGGATTCCTTTCTGTATCAAAGTATCGTATTTCTAAATTCTCATAGGGTCCCCCTGGAATTCCTTCCAGGGCCTGTTGAATAATTTTTATGGATTCTATCATTTCACCAATTCGGACTAGATAACGAGCCAACGAATCTCCTTCTTTTTGCCACTGTACTTCCCAATCAAATTCGTCGTAACACTCATAATGATCAACTTTACGAAGATCCCACTGGATTCCGGAAGCTCGCAGCATTGGTCCCGATAAACCCCAATTTATTACCTCCTCTCTACCAATAATGCCTACACCCTCGACGCGTTCTAAAAAAATAGGATTTCGTGTAATAAGTTTTTGATATTCAGCAACTCTTGTTAAAAAATAATCGCAGAAATCCAAACATTTATCTATCCAGCCATGAGGTAGATCGGCCGCTACTCCTCCGATACGAAAATAATTATGCATCATTCTCATACCAGTGGCAGCTTCGAATAGATCATATACTAATTCTCTTTCTCTAAAAATATAGAAAAAGGGAGTTTGTGCACCAATATCCGCCATAAAAGGACCGAGCCATAATAGATGAGAAGCTATACGACTCAATTCCAACATAATTATTCTGATATAGCTGGCTCTTTTAGGTACTTGAATATTTCCCAACCGTTCCGGTCCGTTTACAGTTATTGCTTCTGTGAACATAGTAGCTAAATAATCCCAACGTGTTACATAAGGCAAATATTGTATAATTGTTCGGTTTTCTGCAATTTTTTCCATCCCTCGGTGTAAATAACCCAATATTGGTTCACAGTCAATAACATCTTCACCATCTAGAGTAATGATGAGTCGAAGAACACCATGCATTGATGGGTGGTGTGGGCCCATATTGACTATCATGAGGTCTTTTCTTGTAGCTGGTATATTCATAGGTTTTTCCTCGATTCATTATTTTATGGATTGCTGAAAACGAAAAAAAGTTCATTAAAATTCAAGATTTCATAAATCAAATAATTCAAAATACCTGTTAAAATTAACGAGTTTTTGATTCGCGAATATCCAACTGATTAATTAATTCTTTATAACATATTATATTTTTCTTTGACAAATAAGACAGCAGTCGCTGACGTTTTCCCAGAATTTTACGTAAACCTCTCTGAGATAAATAGTCTTTTTTGTGTAATTGTAAATGTGAAGTAAGTCTTCGTATCCTATTTGTGAAACGAACTATTTGAAATTCAACAGACCCTCTGTTTTCCTCTTTTTCTTCTTGTGAAATAACTGAGATGAATGAATTTTTTACCATAAAATGAAATCTTCTCTACCCCCTCTTTATTATTTTAAGATATTTTTATTGATAGATATCTTTATTGATCAGTAATAATAATGCCCCTCATTTTTATTTTGTATATACAACAATCTTAATTTTTTTATTAATTAATAAAATTTAATCAATTTGATTTAAATTTTTTAATTCGATTTGAAAAGGTATACAAAAGCATGGTTGTTTTTCTGCACTCACAAAAGATTAGACCTAAAATAAGAATATTTTGTCGATTCATTTTTAGATATAATTGAGATGTCATTAAATTAGTATCATGTATCAGAATGAAATGTAAGACAATGCATATGTGCCTCTCTTTGTCCTCATAGACCGGATATGGTATGGGAAATATAGTAAAAATTTACTATTAATGAATTTTCAATCGCGGATACATATGTATTCTTACCATACTGAAACGACTGCCATTATTGGTATTAAACCAATAACGATTCATACAAGCTAAATCTTCTACTCGATAATTGGGCCAAAGAAATAACTTCAATTTAATAAGTCGTTTTTTATATTTTTTGCTTTTTTTATCCAAAACTTGAATGTTTACCTTATTCCCATTACAAATTGCTGCATTTCTATGTCTATTCTTAGAATTGAAACAAATTAGAATTCTCAATTCTCTACGACGTCGAGGTGATAAAATATTTTCAGGAACAAACAAATCATAGTGATTTTTATCTCTATTTCCAGTCATCTTTTGATATTTTCTAATGACTTCATCATAATTCTTATCAACAGGTTTTTTTTCTCGGTATCTTTGATTAATTGGGTGTTTACTTTTATGAACTAATGAAATACCGATAGTTTGATACATAATAAATTTTCCATCATTTTTTATAGATATACGAATTGGTTCAATAATCAAAATTCCCCTTTTAATCAATTCTGTAAGAGTTAAATCTTTCTGAATCATCAGAATATCCAGACTCATTTCGCCCCTTTGAATAGAGGATATAGTAATTTCTCTTGGATTTATCAGTCTAAGCAGAAGACAATATACTTTGATGTTATTAATTATTTTTTTATTTAAAGAATCATCCCACCTCAATTGAAAATGCAAATACCTTTTTAGAAAGAAATCAAACTCCGCTTTTGTATTGATCTTGTATTGCTTTTTATTTCTATATTTTTTCATATCCGATCCTGTATAATCCTCTTCAACATCTTTTTCTTGGTTTGAAAGAGCTGAGTTAAGATCCACTCGGCCCGTGGATTCTTTTTCCCCTCGATTTCGGTTTTCTAATTCAAGAGATTTTTTTTCATTCGATGATATAAAAGGATCTCCTTTTTTATTTACAGCGATTCTTTTGTTTTCACTCGCATTTTCATTTATATTAGAATTAAAAAGCAGTAATTTAATTGGTATAACCCACGGTTTAATTTTATACGTATTATAAAGTATCAAAAATTCTGGGAAGAACCAAAGTTCCAGATTTGATATGGGACGACTTAGTATTTCTTCATTCATTCCCATCCAATCAAAAACCCTTTTTTCATTGGATAGGTTGATTTCTTGATCTTGCTGAATCGTGACATAAAAAAGCCCTTTCTTATTGATTTTATTAATTATTTGATACTTATTAACCCTGCTCTTACTATATTTATTACTCTTAGTGGCAGTATCAGTATCAATATCGATCCAGGTTTCAATATCGACCTTCTTTTTAAGACAAAAGTTGAGAATTCTCCAATCAAAATATTTTCTATCCGGATTTTTCTCCATATCTATAATATCATCTTCTACTAAATAATTATTGATAGGGATAATAGGAATACCTTCCAGCATATTAAATGATTTGTCTTTATGTGTGTTGTAATTATAAAAAATATTTTTGTTATTTTTTACTTGTAATGGTGATCCATAAATAGATGAGTCCTTCTTATCGTCATAATTAATATATTTATATGCTAAAAGATCATATCTATATTGTTTTTGAAAATTATCCCTTTGATTCAATAATGAATCTCTTTCCATTTTTTTTTCGTAATGAATTAATTGATCTTTTTCATATAAATTATATAAATCTTTATTTTGAGCTATACGGTGTTGATTCAATATATTTCGCCACTTTTGTGGTACTAACCTAGACCATTTAATCTGAGATACATCATATTGATAATGACGCCTTAACCAATTTGTCCATTGATTCATTCCAGAATTTAAAAGATTTTTATATTGAACTTCGGAATGAAATAGTTCTTGTGTTACAAAAAAAAAATCCTTTATTTCCTTCTTAAGAAAAAAAGATGTTCCGTTATATTGAAATACAGATTTTAACTTATATAAGTTAATAAGTTGACTTTGTGATATTTTATAAAATACATATGCTTGTGAAAAGTAAGATAAGTCACAAAAAGTATTTGAATTCTTGTTACTAATATTAGTATTATAAAGTGACTTTTTTATAGTTGAAATAAATTGACTTTGATTTGTTTTATCAATTCTTTCTTGATTTGCTTCATTATTGTTAATGTATTTATTAATAATTTTTTTTGTTGATTCAAGAAAAAGTTGTGTATTGATGATAGGAATATTAATCATAGATATAAACATATTTACGTATATCCTTTCAATGAAAAATTTTAAAAAATAATGTGATTTACGGATTAATCTAACATTTATTCTTTTTAATATCTGCCAAATATTTTTTTGTGATTCTAATCTTTTATCATCATAACTTATTTTGTTAGAACTCAAATTTATATCTGGAGTTATAAATCCCTTTTTCTTGGCTTTTGTAATTTTTTCTATTTGATTTAGGATTGTGTTTGTTCTATCAGTCAGATCTTGCAGTTTTTTTTCTGTTAATGAATAATTTGTCCAATCACGAGATATAATTTGAATCGCCGATTCATGAATCATCCCATTACTGATTATCGAATCTTTTTTAGTTTCACTCAATTCATATACTTC